AAGGTTGATTTTGAATGATTTGCTTATGTTTATGGCCAAAAAAAGCCACATTAGAAATCAAAATTGGATTGATATCTATATATCTTTTTTCTTTTCAGTCATTCATTGAATGATAAATCACTACAAGTGATGGGGATACGCGATTTAAATAGTGAAAAATCCAATATTTCAAAATTGTATCTAGAATGACTGGAAAGGTGGAAACAAGCCCCGATATAATTTGCTCATTATGAGCAAATCCAAAATCTTTGTAGATAGAGCCAATTGTTAGTTCCCAACCGTGGGGCGAATGAAATCCGATACATAAATCCGTTAATAACAAAATAAAAAAAGCTTTTATTGTGTCACTTAAGTTATAGAGGAATTCTTGAACCCAAGAATTAAGAAGAATAAGTTCTTTATTTCCCACAATATAATAACAGCTTAGAATAAGCAAACATATTATATTTGTCGAGAATTGTAAAATCATATGAATACAATCCTCATTGTACATCTTGATCAATTGAATCGTTTCGTTGTGGATTCCTATACGAAGCTTTTGTAGATGTGTTTCCGGGTATTCTTTTACCATCTCATCCAACAAGTGTAGCTCTTCCAATTCGATTAATTTTTCTAGAAAACTATTTTCTTGAATATGATTCAAAAAAGGTTCCGATTGCTTAATATTACACCAATTAGTAACCCAGGATTCCAGACTTTTTTGAAATGATAGCACGATCCACCAGGGCAAAAAGACTATAGATACAAGATATAGAAAAGCAATAAATACTTTATTTTTTTCCAGTTTTTTCATCTAGAAATTTTTTATGAACTCGTCGCATTCGTTGACTCTATGCCATCTAATAGTTCTATCAAACATGAAGGCTATTACAAGTATCCAACTCATGCATTTTTTTTTTTAGTTATTAGTCCTTGAATCTTTAAAGAATACAAAAAAAGAATTGAGTCATTTTAATGTCATGATGAAAAGTAAAAAAGAGAGTCCAAACAAAACAGAATTTTTTTTATATCGTATCTAACCTATCAATTCCAAATACTGGGTCAAAAAAAAAGAATCAATTTTGATATATATGAGATTCTTTTGTTGTTAATGCTTTGTTACGGAATTGAGCGTATTGCCCTGCAAAGACCCCTTCTTTGTATTTACCTTTTTAGTAGATTTTTTTTACTACGAGGTAAGAAAGTCGTATTTTTTATTTTAAAAAGCTTCAATTGGTACACGCAAGAAATAGGCTAATTCAGCAGCTTTTTGTTCAATTTCTCGTGGAGTCAAATTTTCATCAGTACGAGTCAAAGGAATGGCCCCCCGGCCTCTTATTTCCAGATAAAGGACACGACGAGTATAAATACCCTCTTTAAGTTCTATTCTAATAGACTGAATATCTTTTATAAGAAATCGGAGGCAGATGCGACGATTTTTTCCAGGAAATCCCCAACGAAAAATATATACTATTCCTTCTTTTTTATCGAAAAAATCATAACCACTCCCCACATTCAACGAAATTGTACACCACAAATAGGAGCTAATAAAGAGCCCTGCGATTCCATAGAAAGACATCACGATCCCTTGTGGAAAAAAAAGAATTTGCTGGGGGGGAAATAAAGATATAAAATTCCTACCAAGATAGCTAGAAATTCCAACCAATACGAATCCTAATGAACCTAACAAAAGGATAAAGGCCCAGACGAAATTACTTATTTTTCGAGATCCTGTTATAGATTCTATCCATATACGTTCTGATCGCCAATTCATAATCGATCTGATTCCATTTAATTTAAATTAAAAGAATACCCCAAAGTAATTGGACGTTCCTTACTTTGATCTGTTTCCGGCGTAACTCTCATCAACTAGTACTATATCGGATGTGAAGCTTTCCTTTTATTTCTATCTGTTTTTAAGTTTCAAATTAAGTCATCGAATGAGTTATAAAAACTCTACCCCCTCTGCCATGTTTCCACATGCATAAGGGCTCTTTCAGTTATGTTCGTAAAAAATAACATAGTATACCATTCTTCTAAATCGATATATGTGTTATGATTGAAACCTAAGTTTTCATTTAAAAATCCTATCAGGACTTAAACAATCTTGTTTTTTTGAACATGAAGAAATAAAGAAGCCATTGCAATTGCCGGAAATACTAGGCCTACTAAAGGAACAAGAATAGAGGGAAAGTTAATAGTTGTCATAAAATGGGTACCTCGATCTACTATATTATACTTGTTTGTTATATTTTTTTATTGTTATTATGTTATTATATTAATTAATTAGAATTCGAATTAATTCATTCTTCTATCTATTCGATAGAAGTGAGTATAGTATAAAAAAGGGCAAAGAATGCAGAACTCAAAAAATTAGCTTTCTACATATAGCTATAAAAAAAGAATAATCTAATTTTTTCTCTTTTCTTCTTTCTTTTACTTCGACTAATTTAATAAAAAAACTTCGGGTTTTTTATAAATTCAATTTCCAAAGGATTCATTGGAATCTGATCCCCTAGGTATTTTGAATAAGGATTTCCAGAAAAAAATATCGAAAGATACAAAAATTTTTTAATTCGATTTATTTCTATTTATTCTAATTATATATATATACATATGTAAGAAAGTAACATGCAATTTGTTTTAGTTGACTCATTTCATAGAAGGAAAAGAAATCAATTGTTCTTTCATCTTGTTTGACTAATATAATTGAGTCCATTTTCAAAAAGAAGAGATCGAATTATTAACATTTTTTTATTCTTTCTATTCTATAATTTAAAGTGTACCCCAATCAATATAATCCAACCCTTCTGCTTTGTTTATTCTGATAAAAAAACTTTTGGGCACAAAGAATTGACTTTAATTCTCGACTTTATTTATTTTTTACAGTAAAAAAAGCGTGCAGCTGAAATAACTCACTTAAAACGCCTTTTAAAAGATTGCGTGGTACGATTGAATCAAATAAACCCTTATGGAATAAATATTCGGCTGCTTGTGAACCCTCAGGTACTGTCTTATTCAATGTTTGTTCAATTACTCTTTTACCCGCAAATGCAATGTAGGCGTTGGGTTCGGCAATAATGATATCCCCCAACATACCAAAACTGGCTGTTACCCCACCAGTAGTAGGAGATGTAAGAATTGATACATAGAATAACTTTTTATTGGATTGATAATCATATAAAACAGATGATATTTTAGCCATTTGCATTAAGCTCAAGCTTCCTTCTTGCATGCGGGCTCCTCCGGACGCACATACTATAATAAGGGGTAGTCGTTTTTTAGTAGCATATTCAATCAACCGGGTTATTTTTTCCCCGACTACCGATCCCATACTACCTCCCATAAACTCAAAATCCATAACCCCAATTGCTATAGGAATACCATCTAATTGACCTATACCTGTTTGAACAGCTTCAGTTAAACCTGTCTGTCTTTGATAAGAATCAATCCGCTCTTTATAAGGTTCCTCCTCCGAATGAAATTCAAGGGGATCCACAGAAACCATATTTTCATCCATAGGATTCCAAGTTCCCGGATCAATCAGAAGTTCAATTCTATCTGAACTACTCATTTTCAAATGATATCCACATTGTTCACAAATATTAAGGTGTATATTTGTGAACAATTTTTTAAAGTTTAAGAAATAACAATTTTCACATTGAACCCACAAATCCCTATTTTTTTGCGTTACATCGAGATTTTCTCTTCTAGTTAAATTACTATCAGTTGGTATAGTTCTTATACTTCCACCTTCACTCCTACTTTCACTTTCACTCAAAATGTAACTCAAAATGTAATTATCGCTGTAATTATCACTACCACTTAGAATGGAACCCCCACTACGGATTTGAGAATAAAGATAATTGTCAATGCAATTTTGAATGTGATTATTCCAACTATCTTTAGTATCATACGTATAATAATCATTGTGGGTATCGTCACTCTTAGATCTCGAGTTCATAAAACTGGAATCCCCAAAATGCGAAAAAGAATTGAGTAGTTCACTCTGAAAAGAATGATCATTGTCAATCTCAAAAATTTGATTTTCAATATCAAAATATATGGAATAACTGTCCCCTTTACTATCTATAAGTAAAATAGCATCAGGAAGGAAATTTCGACTGTCCATGACACGAAATAAAGAATCAACATTACTATAACTAAATCGGTAAGGATTTCTCCAACTCTGCGTTTTTTTTTCTGTATCATTTACACTCGAATCTTCCCTTTTACTGGTATTTTCAATAGGACCACGACTGTCCGTTGATTTCCTTAATCCACACCCGTGTTCTAACTCTTTTTTAGACAAGATTGAATTGAATCGCCATTTTTTCATAGAGCTTTCTTCCCCCCTATTTGTATGAAACTAAAATAGATGAATAGTCATTCGATGAAAATCCATTTCATTCCTCTCATTATCAGAATAAGTATATAAATTCAATCAGATTATTAACTAACTAATGAGTGAGTATTATATTGTTTTCTATTTTGTAAAAATCCATGGTATCAGTTCATTTTATATGAATATGGTAGACCCTTTTCAATTTCATCCCATTAAATGGAAAGGTCAGAGTTTCCCATGCTGTGTCCAATTGACATCAAAAGAAAAAAATAAGGAACTATAAATATAGCATCTCCTTTATTTTTATGAAATGAAGAAATTTGTTTGGTAGAATGTTGTCTACTCTAATCTAATATACGAAATGAAGGTTTCTATTCCAATATGGAACGAAAAGGACAATATAAAGATGGTATAGAAGGAGTTCTTATACGTGACATGATATTTACAGTCAGGGTCCGAACCTACGAAATCTGTATAAGAATATACAAATTCTGCCAATCCTAGGGATCCATAGGATCCAACACAATAATACAAAGTTTGGGTTGTTTAGTATTACATTTTTTTTAGATCTTGCTTATTAGTCATATAAATAAGTCTCTATAAATAGAGAGAGATACAATAAACGCCTAATTGTATTCGGCTCAATCCTTTTTGTAAAAGATTGGGCCGAGTTTTT